ATGCCCTGATACGTTACAAAATTTCGCTTTAGCCAAAGATCCAATCAGAGGACTAATTGGGACTATGGTATCAAACTTCTTGCTAGTACTATCTATTAGAAATGCATTTTCTATCATTTGACTCCTTACCACTGAAGGATTTAGTCGTACACTTGAAAGATAGCCCAGAAAATCGAGGGAATTATTGGATAATTGCTTTATATGAATCCTACCCGGTTGAGACCACAAGTTAAAATTACATTGCCAGAAATTGACAAGGTAATATTTCCATTTATTCATCAGAAGAGGAGTCCCCTTTGAAGACAGAATAGATTTTCCTTGATATCTGACATAATGTATGAAAGGATCTTTGAACAACCATAGAATGGCCTGAAAATAATTGCGAAACACTACGACAAGTAGTTCTATTTTTCCATAAAAATGTGTTCGCTCAAGAAGGGCGCCAAAAGATGTTGATCGTAAATAAGAAGATTGTTTACGGAGAAAAACGAATATTGATTCGCATTCAGATACATGAGAACTATATAGGAAAAAAAAGAATCTTTGATTCCTTTTTGAAAAAAGGGAAATGGATCTCTTTGGAGTAATAAGACTATTCCAATTACAATACTCGTGGAGAAAGAATCGCAATAAATGCAAAGACGGGGCATCTTGTACCCAGCAGCGAAGGGTTTGAATCAAGATTTCCAGATGGATGGGGTGGGGTATTAGTATATCTGCCACATAATTTAAATGTGATAATTTGTCCTCTAAAAAAGGAAATATTGAATGAATTGATCGTAAATTATGAGATTTTGCTATTTCTTTTCCTCCTAGGGAAGATACTAATCGTAACGAGAATGGAATTTCCACAATGACTGCAAACCCCTCTGATATCATTTGATAATCAAAATTATAGTTGTGCCCAACAAATTGATTTTGGCTAAAATCATTAACCGAAATAATCAAATAATTCTGTTGATACATTCGAGTAATTAAACGTTTCACAATTAGTGAACTGGATTTATTGTCATAACCTAAATTTTCCATGGGTTCGTAAAGAACCGATCTATTTAAACCATGATCATGAGCAAGTGCATAAATATACTCCTGAAAAAGAAGTGGATATAGAAAGTCTTGTTGCCGAGATCTATCTATTTCGAAATATCCTTCTAATTCCCCCATTTGAAATTCTATTTGAAGCTAAAGGCATGGAATTTCTTTGGTTATCAAATGATACATAGTGCGATACAGTCAAAACAAGGTATATAGTAAGAAAAAAAGATACCTCGGAGACAGGTAGACTAATCAACGGACTCTCTATCCTCTCTTTTTCCATCTAATTGGTTTGTGTTCGTTATAGGATACCAAGATGGTTAGAAATCCTTTATTTTTGCAACCTGATCGCTCTTTTGATTTTGGAAAAAATTATCTTTATCAATATGCCGCTTCTTCTACACATTCGTATCCACTCCATAATCCATAATGGAGAATAGTTAGGATTCATTCAAAAAAATGGATAATCTACTCATGGGAGAACCCTTTCCCGTATCAGGTACTAATATTTTTTTAACGTCTAATTAGATCGGGTAATCATTCAAATTAAGAACGGAAGCTCGTTGCTTTTTGTTTCCCTATAATTGGAGCCATAGGGCTCTATCCATTTATTCACTCGACCCAACTGTAAATTTATTTTGTCCCATTCCAAGAATTAAAACAAGATTTTGTACCGATTTGGTAAAGATGAAATATTATCAGAGTTCTCCATTGATACGACATGCTATTTTTTCCATTCATTCCCTTTCAGGATCAGTCGTGGTCTTACAAACTCTACCGATGGTATGGACGAATACCTTGCTTCATCCAAATGTGTAAAAGATCCTAGCCGCACTTAAAAGCCGAGTACTCTACCGTTGAGTTAGCAACCCGAATAATTATGGTATGTAGATACGATCGGAATCAAAATAACTAAAGAGATTGGATTGCACGACCCAATCAAAACATGGACTAGCAAAAAATCTAAAAAATAAAGATTTTTTGATCAATTATGAACATAAAAATGAACAGAGGTAAAAGAGAAATATAAATAAATGTACAAATTCAGAGACCGCCCCTTAATTTTATTTTATCCAATTTTTTCATTCAGAAGAGACTTCTTGTGTCACAGCGAATTCAACGAACCCATCATTTGAATGAAATTCAAGTCAAAAATCAAACTTATGGGACGGAGATAAATAGATCTATTTATCCACGATCAAATTATATTTGTTCGATACACTATTGTCAATATGAATGTTGAGAAAAGAATACAATTGAGAAAACAAAATAAATTTCAATAAAATTTCAATATTCAATAAAATAAATAATAATTCAATAAAATTTCAATATTCAATAAAATAAAAAAATAAATAATAAATACAATAAAATAAAATAAATAATAAATATATATATATAAWAAWAATAATATATATATATAAWAAWAATAAATATATTAATAATAATAAATATATATATATAAATATATATATATAATAWTTAATAATAATAATAATAAAATAATAATAATATATATATATAATAATAAWAAATATATTAATAATAATAAATATATATATATAAATATATATATATAATAATTAATAAWAATAATAATAAAATAATAAWAATATATATATATAATAATAATAAATATATTAATAATAAWAAATATATATATATAAATATATATATATAATAATTAATAATAATAATAATAAAATAATAATAAAATAATAATATAATATATAATATATAATATAATAATAATAAATATAATAAATAATAAAAATATATAAATATATATTATATAAGGACTTGTGTTGGATTGGCACTATGATATAAAAAAAGTGTAGATGGAAGAATAAATAAGGAAGAAGTAGGAAAAAATATCGGGTTTATTGAATAGAGGTACAATAATCAAGCTAACCCCTTCTTTGTTGGTGGAGTTCAAACGAAAACCACCCAATTGAGGGTAATGCCAGAATTTTACATTTATAGATCTAGTTATTTCATCTATTCACTTGATCTTTTTTTTATCCCTCTCCTATCAATAAAAGATATTTTTGTCCTTATAAAATATGGGATCATATGGGATCAATAATAAATAGGTATGAATAGAGCAAGAAAAAAGAGGAATAGTAGAGAAAAATTATACAAAGCGAGATACGAGTTACCCCCCCTCTTTTTTTTTTATTTTATTAATTAAATTTCGTTTGATTAACACGAAGTTCCTTAAAAACCTCCGCCTTCTTTGAAATATCATGAACAGTTCCTGTAGGTTGAGCGCCCTTTTCAAGGAAATATAGAATAGCGGGAACGTTTAAATAAGTTTGATTGTTTATCGGATCATAAAAACCCACTTTCCGAAGATCTCTTCCTTCTCTTCGAGATCGAACATCAATTGCAACGATTCGATAGATGGCTCATTGGGATAGATGTAGATGAACAATGCCCCCCCTAGAAACGTATAGGAGGTTTTCTCCTCGTACGGCTCGAGAAAGAATGATTCACATTTTTTTTTTATTTGTATATAATGTATAATGGCAAATAGATCCATAAAATCATCAAATCAATTAGACTATTATTTGAGTCTTTTTTGTTCTTCCTTCCCGAAAAAGAAAAAAAAAATCATTCGTACTCATAACTCGAGTTGGATAATTCTCAAAGAGCTCAAAGGAAAATCCTTAGGCATTTCATTTATTGAGCGGTCTATAACCCCTTTCATTTGTTTGTCTCGTTTAGAATTAATTTTGATTCCTCGTTCTGATCCAGTTGTTGAGACAATTGAAAATGGTCTTTCCTTGTTCCGGAATCTTTTATCTTTGCTTTGAATCATTGGGTTTAGACATTACTTCGGTGATCTTTAATCGTTTCAAAATGGCAGCAACATACCTTTTTTTATTTCTTTCTATCGAAGAATCATACGAACGATTGATTCCTGCGTGATACACTTTTGATCGAAATAGTTTTACCAATTTCAACAAATTTTCCTTTTGGATTTGAAACTTGTTCAAATTAGATGCTTTCAATTTATATATCGACGATATACTTACGAAGTTGTTCCAACTTATTGATTGGCACTAACCCTAGATCCTTGCTCCTGAAAAATGACTCAATACTTTCTGCTCGAGCTCCATCATGTACTATTTACAACCCAACAAAAAAAATGGGGGTTCGAGGACAAACGATGTCGAGTCAAGAACACCTTCATTCCTATATAAAATGGTGGATGTAAGAATCCACAGTAGATCATGTCCTTCAAGTCGCACGTTGCTTTCTACCACATCGTTTCAAACGAAGTTTTACCATAACATTCCTCTAATTTGGAACCGGCATGCAATTGATTCAATATGGAATCATGAATAGTCATTGGCTCAATCGGTACATAGTAATCTATACTTTTTTTCTATTTTTCTATATGGATGCTTTTTTATGGAGAAGTCTCAGCAAGAATTAAAATTAACCCCATATTTTATCGTATGAATGAAACATTTTCTTTTATTTATTTTATAAAGAACACAAATAAACGAGTTCTTCTTTAATCTGCATCTTCAACAGATTGTTCAAGATGAGCACTCATGAAAGATCCAATTCTTTTTTGAACAACTAAACTAAAGAAAGGTCTTTAATTAGATTCCAAATACCAGAACATAAGTCATTAATCAAAAAAGCGAATCCAATGACCCGGAAAGGCCGGAAGTGACTCGATAGGATAGATTTACTAATTTCACACTTCTTCGAGTCCCACGGATTCATAAGGAATCATTAAAAAATTTAATTTGAATAATTTCCTACTTCAACATTTGAATAAAGTTTTCCAGTAAAGACTAACTAAATCAATCAACAAGTGGTCGGAATCATAACGAGTAGGTAAGACCTTTTAGCGGATATCTCATTGATTAAAGAGACACAAATTTGATCATCAGTAAGAGAGAGAAATCCATGTTTCTTTTCCAATTGAATCATCAATGATTTAAACTAGTATAGATAGATCGAGAAAGAAATTTCTTTTTTTTTGTGGGATGGATAGAAAAGGCTCATGTAAGGTAAGGTTTAGGTCGTTATTTTTTTTATATGATTGATAAAAAAATCAAAATCGGAAGAATATGAGCTTTCCGTATCTATCAAATAGACCGAACAATTGTCACTAGAGGTAGTAACGGATATTCTATTTAAGGGATCACAGATCTTTTTCACCAAAACCGAAACGTCGTTGTTACTGTTACTGAAATAGAACAATAACAATACATATCTACAGGCATTGCTTCATTTTCATAGAATGTATAAATCTCCCCCCTTCCCGTCTGAATCGCTACATAGATTTACAATTATTCATTAGAACTAGACGGACAATAGAAAAAAAATGAGGTCCAAAGAAAATACATCTGTTACATATTGAACTTTATTCTTTGTTAATGAGATCTAAACAAACATAAATATTTCAATTGATACCTTCCATTGCTGATTAATTCCTATAATTCTATGGGGATTATGAGTTATAAATCAAAAGGTACCCTCTTCTTACGGGCTACTAGACTATCTTGTCTAGGTACAATACAAAGATAAACAGGTCCAGATCAAGTTGTTCTTCCTAATTTTTTATTTTTCTCTAATCCAGTCTTAGGAGCCTTAATCCCAGTGATGAATGAAATTAGTACCAAGAACTCCCTCTTGTTTAGAATTCAGGATCCAAAAAAAATGAGTAATTGGGCTACCCTATTTGATAGAGAATAGGGAGGCTTTTCTTTTGCATTTCGACTCAGAATGCATCATTGAGAATTCAAATAGATATGGGACATAAAGTTTCTCTAAGTAACTAACTTCAATATGAATATGAGGGAGATGGGCATACGATGAAAAGCCCATCCGAACTTTTTTTTAATTAAAACTGTTGTGATCCATGTTCCCATCCCACCTAGATCACAAATGGATTCAGTTACATGCGCGTGTCATTTGAACTCGATTCAGTTTGTGAGAAAGAAAAGATATAATTCAGAGAAGAATCATTAAAAATCCGAAACAAAGATCACATTGTATCCAACATTACACTCTTAAACAGACAATTTGTAAAAAGAACAATCTTTATTCTGATAGAATGGGTCTACTCTGGGACGGAAGGATTCGAACCTCCGAATAGCGGGACCAAAACCCGTTGCCTTACCACTTGGCCACGCCCCATTTAGATTTCTATTCGACACCAATAAACAATAATATCAGTATTGGTTGGTCGTCAATTCCAGTCCAAATATCTATGAAATAGGTTAGATTTTTGCTAGGGTTTGACACGTGTAGATATAGAATTAAATTGAATTAATTGATCATTACATATAATTTAATTCAATTAAAATTTTAAATTTATTGATCATTACATATAATTCAATTAAGATATTGTATGAAAGTATGATTCCTTCTATTCTCCTTTGAGAATTGAAGGATTTTTGATTGGGCGAGTTCAAAGAAAAAGAAGGATTTTTTAGTCTACCTGACTTTCTTCATTTTTCCCCTTATATCAATAACTCAATCAAAATGCAATTATCTCCAAGAACGAAATTTTTGTTATGCTTAATATCTTTAGTTTGATCTGTATCTGTCTTAATTCTGCCCTTCATTCGAGTAGTTTTTTCTTGGCCAAATTGCCCGAGGCTTACGCTTTTTTCAATCCAATCGTAGATATTATGCCAGTCATACCTCTGTTCTTTTTTCTCTTAGCCTTTGTTTGGCAAGCTGCTGTAAGTTTTCGATGAGATCTTTAATACTGTCCTACAAACATTCATGATTTATTCGATAAAAAAAAAAAAAAAAATTCTAACAATTGATAAGATCAGATAAGTCTTACATTATGAACCTTCGATTTAAATATTGAAATTCTTGGATAGCCGCGATAAATCTGGATCACCCCATTTCCTCATTCTTCCTCATTCTGACCTTTTCCAGTGAACAAGGACCCTATTAGGGTCCCCCACAATATTTAATTGTGGGTATAAAAGATAATTTTGGTAATGAAAAAATCTTATTACAAATGAATTGCTGCAAATTCTTTTCTTTTCTATAAGTTCTATAAATATAAAGCACTTCATTTCTTGGTGTCAAAATAGGATATACGGTATAAAAATAGATAATCTATTCCCCTTTTTCACAAAAAAAGATCTTGGAGATTGTGTAATGCTTACTCTCAAACTCTTCGTTTACACAGTAGTGATATTCTTTGTTTCTCTCTTCATCTTCGGATTCCTATCTAATGATCCAGGACGTAATCCTGGACGTGAGGAATAAAAAAAAAAAGTTTCTCATTTTTCTTGCTTGATTTTTATTTTTGAATTTTCTGATGATTTTATCTATTCCACACATTTCACTATGATAAAATCAAAAGAGCTCGAGATTTTTTTTAGAATTCGAAAGAGAAATTTCAAGTCATCCACGAAAACGGAAAGAGAGGGATTCGAACCCTCGGTACGAATAACTCGTACAACGGATTAGCAATCC